ACGAATCACCCACACCCTCTTCTTTTGTATTTCATTAATTGACTTTCCTTTAAATTAAGACGAAATTCTCTAAAAAGAAACCCCCGCTTTCTTTAAAATATCATAAACAGTTCCTGTAGGTTGAGCACCTTTTTCAAGAAAAAATAGAATAGCAGGAATATTTAAATACGTTTGATTATTTATCGGATCATAAAAACCCACTTTCCGAAGATCTCTTCCTTCTCTTCGGGATCGGACATCAATTGCAACGATTCGATAAACGGCTCATTGGGATAGACGTAGATAAACTAGAACCCCCCCTAGAAACGTATACGAAGCTTTCTCTTCGTACGGCTCGAGAAATTAGAAGATATGTCTATGTATACAATTCGAATGTCAAATAGATCTATAAAAGCATTAAATCAAATCAATTAGACTAAGATTATTTAATACTTTTTTATTCTTCTTTTTCTTTATCAAAAAAAAAAAATAATTTGTATTCTCAAAACTCAAGTTGAGTAACTCGGAAATATGAAATAGCTCAAAAGAAAACCCTTATGTATTTGATTTTTTGAGTGGTCTCTAACCCCTTTTTCTTTGTCTCGTTTAGAATATATTTGGACTCCTTGTTCTTGATCTAGTTGTCGAGACAATTAAAAAAAAGATATTTCCTTGTTCCAAAATATTTTATCTTTGCCTTGAATCATTGGGTTTAGACATTACTTCGGTGATTTTTAATCGTTTCAAAATGGCAGCAACACGGCCCTTTTTCTGATTTATTTCTATCAAAGAATCATAAACGGTTGATTCCCGCAAGATACACTTTTGATCAAAAGAGTTTCACTAATTCCAACAAATTTTCCTTTTTTGGATTTGAAACTTGCTCGAATTGGATCCTTTCGATTTAGAAATCGAAAATAGACTACACTTACGAAGTTGTTCCAACTTATTAATTGGCACTAACCCTAGATCCTTGCCCTGAGAAATGAATCAATACTTTCTACTCGAGCTACATCACATACTGTTTACACTACAACCCAAGAAAAAATGAGGTTTCGAGTGGAACAGAACAAAGGATGTCGAGCCAAGAGCACCTTCATTCCTATATAATAAAAAGGGTGGGTGTAAGAATCCACAACTGATCATGTCCTTCAAGTCGCACGTTGCTTTCTACCACATCGTTTCAAACGAAGTTTTACCATAACATTCCTCTAGTTTGGAACTGATATGTAATTGATTCAATTAGGGAATCATGAATAGTCATTTGTTCGGTCGTTCCATTGGTTTCTAAAGAAGTCTTAGAAAGAATTCTATTTAATCCTCGATTTTCTTTTTATTGGATGAATGCAATATTTTTTTTTTATTTATTAATTTCTAAATATTAGGAAGAAAAAAGTTCTTTGTATTGAATCTACATTGCATCTTCAAGTAACTTGAGAGGATATATTCAACAATCTTAGACTTCTTCGAATATCAAATACTCATAAGAAATCATTCAATTCAAATAGTTATTGAATTGAAAAAAAACCTACCTGGATATCACTATTTGAATAAAGTTTTCCTAAAGATTGCATTTATCATCATAAATAATTCATCTTTGAATTAAACCTCAGTGATTAAAAAAATATAGATAGATAGAAAAAGAAATAAATTTCTTTTTTTCGTGGAGTGAATAAAAAAAAGTTGATGTAAAGGAAGATTTAGGCTCTTTTTCTTTCATTTCATACTGAAAAATAAAATCATAAAAAAAAGAATTCCCTCTATCAGATAGACTGAACAATTGTCATTGGAATGAATTATGAATATTCAATATAGAATATTTCAAATTAACGGATCCAAAATCTTTTTCAAAAAACCAAAAAACGTTATCACTGAAATAGAACGACAATAATACATTAAGCATTTCCTCATTTTACGCGTAGTTTCTTTGACTGGTGGGGGTTCGTTCAATAATTTTTATTTAAAGCAAGGGGAATAGAATATAGGATGTATGAATTACCCCCCCTGTATATATTATTACATATATTTACAATTATATATGCGAACCAAATCAAATACGAAATGAAATACCTAAAAATGAGGTTCAAAGAAAATAGATACGTTATATGTATGTAACTTGATTATTTCTTAATCCAATTTTCCAATTTGTACAAGCACAGCTAGTTAAATTGCTATCTTACATTGTTAATTAATTCTTATTATATGGGACGTAAGGCTTTTCGAAGTAACTAACTTAAACTTCAATATGAATATTCAATATTCAAAGTATAAGGGGATGGACATACGATGAAAAGCGCATTCAACCTCTTTTGCAACCCCCTTTTTTTTTTTCTTTATTTCCAATTCTTCGAATCTAGATTCCTAGATCACAACTCGATTCAGTTTCATCTATATGTATCTTAGTTGAATTTAATTTGTGAAAAAATAGGATTTAAAGAAGAATAGAATCATTAAAAATCAGAAACAAGAATCACATAATATCCAATATTTAACTCTTAAAGAGTAGAGAAGGTAGTTCAAAAAACAGAAGGTAGTTCAAAAAGAAAACCTTTCTTTATTGTGATAATAGATATTTCTATCTATGTTTCTATCTATATATAGAATAGGTATTCCCTGGGACGGAAGGATTCGAACCTCCGAATAGCGGGACCAAAACCCGTTGCCTTACCACTTGGCCACGCCCCATTTCAATTTCTATTCAATACTACTAAAGAGTAGTATTGTTTTTGGTTGTTCGTCAATTCCAATCTAAAATAAATATCTATGGACTCTATTGTTCCTAGGGTTTTGACACGTGTAGATATACAATGAAGCTGAATTTATTGATCATTACATATAATTCAATTAAGATATTGTATAAAAGTATGATTTCTTCTATTCTTTTTTGAGAATTGAAGGATTTTTGATTGGGTGAGTTCAAAGAAGGATTTTTTGGTATCCCTTACCTTTTTTTTTTCATTTTTAAGGGATATCAATTATCAATAACAATAACTCAATCAAAATACAATTATCTCCAAGTCCAAGAAAAAAAAAAATGTTTGTTATGCTTAATATCTTTAGTTTGATCTGTATCTGTCTTCATTCCACCCTTTATTCAAGTAGTTTTTTCTTAGCCAAATTGCCTGAGGCCTACGCTTTTTTGAATCCAATCGTAGATTTTATGCCAGTAATACCCCTTCTCTTTTTTCTCTTAGCCTTTGTTTGGCAAGCTGCTGTAAGTTTTCGATGAGATCTTTAATACTGTCCTAGACATGATTTATTCGAAACAAAAAAAAATTGGAACAATGGATAAGATCGGATAAGTCTTACAGCATGAACATGAACCCTCGATTCAAACAATTCTTAGATAGCTGCAAAAAATCTGACTCCCCTCTTTCCTCATTCGGATTCTTTTTCATTTATTGAAAAACCCTTTTAGAGTCATTTCAAAATAGGAAAGATTTTTTTTTTATGAAAGACTCGACTCTTATTCCAAATGAATTTCTGAAAATTCTTTTTGATTTTTGATTTCGAGAAACCATTTTGTTTATTGGTGTCAAAATAGGATATGGGGTATAAAAATGGAGAATCTATTCTCTTTTTTTTTTGAAAAAAAAAGATCTTGGAGATTGTGTAATGCTTACTCTCAAACTCTTTGTTTATACAGTAGTGATATTTTTTGTTTCTCTCTTCATCTTTGGATTCCTATCTAATGATCCAGGACGTAATCCTGGACGTGAAGAATAAAAAGGCCTTTCTTTTTACTTGCTTAATTTTTCAATGTTCTTACTTAGGATTTTATCTATTTTACTTAGGATTTTATCTATTGTACATCCTTATTTATTATATGAAATAAAAAAAAAACAAAAACAAAGGAAAGGTTTTGAAAAAAAAAATAAATAAAATAACAAGTCATCAACGGAAACGGAAAGAGAGGGATTCGAACCCTCGGTACGAAAAACTCGTACAACGGATTAGCAATCCGACGCTTTAGTCCACTCAGCCATCTCTCCCAATTGAAAAAGGATAATTACTATCTTACATTACACAAAAAGTAAGGCTTGAAAAAAAGCCTTTCTTTTCTTTATCTCTCTTTATTTTTTTTTACTCTATTAATATATACAACTTTAATATATACTACTTTTATAAGCAATCCCATTTAGATAAAGAAAAGGTTCTAAAGAGATATTTCGAATAAAAAAAAAAAAGAAAAAAGCAAGAATACCTCTTCTTCCGAAAGAGCTTTTTTTCTTTTCACGGCCTGGCCTGGTCAGTACCTAGCCGGGCCATTTTTTGTTCCATTCGAAATCATAGATATAGATAAAATGATTTGTTTGAAAACAAAAATGCTTATTATTGATTATTGAAACAACAATCAGAAGAAGGGATCTTTCCATTCCTCTGATATGGAATTTCATTCTATAGAATCAAAGTGTCATTTTTTATTATTATTATTCTTTCTTTTCTTATTTTTTTTCCTTTACTGGAAAAAAAAGAAAAAAAAAATAAGGAACTGTGGATTGTTGTGCAATGCATTCTTATGTCATAACATAAATAGTTTTATCGAGCCCTATCTGTTCTGTCAAAAATCCTCCAGCAAAAGAAAGAACTTGTTCTTTCTTTATTTAAATTTTGAATTAGGAGTGCTCTTTTACTAATCTGATTAGGTTTACTGACAAAACCAAAACAAACACGTCAATGCTATAATTTTCATCATTATTTTGTTTTGGATCCTATCTTGATTACGTCCGATTACCTTTTTTTGTTCGACAAAAGTTTCATTTATATACAATAATCGCATTGTAGCGGGTATAGTTTAGTGGTAAAAGTGTGATTCGTTTTATTAATCCCTTTTATAGTTAAGGGATCCCTCGGTTTGATTTGATTCATATTCCGAAGAAAAACTTTATTTCTTAAAAGGATTTAATCCTTTACCTCTCAACGAAGGATTCGAGGAAAAATATACATTCTCGTGATTTGTATCCAAGGGTCAATTAAAAATGGAAAATTGGATTATTTAATTGCGAAACATAATTTTTTTT